GACCTAATCTAAAAATCAGAAACAATATATAATTCTTTTTTTTTTTGCACTTAACCCCTTTTCAAAATTGTTCAAAAAAAAAAAGAATAGGAATTCGCAGAGACGAGAGATATTTTTTTAAATTCTCTATAGAATACCTATTCTATACGTACGGAATACAGATATAAATAAAATACCCGGTTAGATATTTTCGGTGTAACAATTAATAATTATGTTATTCTAGGGTTTACATATACTGACAGTTGCTGTTATAATTGAAATGAGAAAGAGGAGGTTTTTTTCGATAAAAAAGAGCAATAAAGAGCAATATTAATTCATTTTTATATCAAATTGGATTCTCTTATCTCATAAAGACAAAACCATATTCTCAATTCCAATTCAAGAATTGTTCAGGAATTTTTAGTTAACGGTTCCATTTTGTCCTTCCATTTTTGCCTTTGTCGCTGAAAGTCCACGTTTTTTTTTTTCATTTTGGCGGCATGGCCGAGCGGTAAGGCGGGGGACTGCAAATCCTTTTTCCCCAGTTCAAATCCGGGTGTCGCCTGATCTGATCGACAAGAGAATTGAAATAGCTTATTCCGTTTTGTTGATAGAAAACTTGCATGGGGGGGGGGGGGGGTTGCTCTATAAAATAAAGCTTTGCGTCACGAATTCAAGGAAAGATTCTAGTAGTGAAAAGGAATCGAAAAATCTTGAGATGATAGTCCTTTCACCCCATTACTACTGTAGTGTCCATCTAGTCTACTGACCGGGTCTTGAATTAGATTGGATAAGTATGGATAGGTCGGATAGAGAGAATCTAATTCCATTTTTTGTTGGGGAAGAGGCAGAAGAAACCTTGCATACAGACTCATGAAAGTATATGAACGTTCTGTTCTGGCAGTTATTCAATATTAGTTAGATTTAATACCTAATTTAGATTGAATAGCTAATTGGCTTTCTTTTTTTTTAATTATAATTTATATTATTATTATTCAATTTTATTATTATTATTTAATATAATAAATTATATTAATTTTCGGTAACCTCTCTAGTCGAAGAAAGAGTTTAATAGACTTTCTTCTGATTGTTTTCCAGAATGAATTGAGAGACAGTAAGGATTAGATCAAATAGAAAAAAGAAAGAGTATGCAAAGTACTCAGTCTTGATTGTATATATATATCCATTTTCATTTAAATAAAATGAGGGGAAATAAAAACATAGGTCTTTCTATTGTTACCTGTTAGTAACAAAAATATCCTTAATACTTCCAAGGAAGTTTCCGAATATTTTGTTTATCCGTAATGTTTTCCGATTCTACTAGAAATCAGATAAGAACTTGTTATACGTTCTAATTGGATTGATTTGTTAGATTGTTTCGTTAATCGTGTTAGCACAGAATCCCTTTTTGACTCTGTACCAGTGATTCCACTATTATTATAGTTTATAGTATTATTTGTGATTAATACAATACAAAAAAAAAATAAAACACGAAGAATTAGTGAACAATACTGAAATAATTCCTTCATATTGATATTGTTGATATAGATAGGAGACAAGATTGACATGGATATAGTGAGTCTTGCTTGGGCTGCTTTAATGGTAGTTTTTACATTTTCCCTTTCTCTCGTAGTATGGGGAAGAAGTGGACTTTAATGGTACTACTTAATTTAGTTAAGGGATCAAACTGTATCAATTGTTTTATAGCTGAGTTCTGATATTTTTTTTTACTATTGAATTTGAATTTTAGTATTCAATTATATCTTCATTATCGGAATTCTATTGTATTCGAGTGGTGTAATGTATTCTAGGCATAATATAGAAATACAAAATACTCTTTCAATCAAACAACAAATATTTGAATTATTCCCATGTTTGTGTCAAGGGGATAAAAAAAGGTAGGAAATTTTTTCCTATTCCAACCGAATTCTTCCTAAGATCTCTTTGAACTGGCTCTTACCAAAGTTATATATCGAAAATGAGGAACCACGGAACCCCCTCTTCTTAATCTAACACCATTCCCCCTTTTTTTTTTTTTCAAAAATAAAATAAATATATATATATAGTATAGTTATGTTATTTGTTATAAAGCAGATACACAATTTCGATAGGAAACAAAATCGACATTGGAGTTGTCTAACGAGATACTACACAGAATAACATGTTGGCCTTGCTTTAGGTGAATACCATATTACGTATTTACCTTACCACTTGCTTGTTTTTTTTTTATTTTTGGTTGGATTTATGCTTTCTTTATTGAACTTCATTTGCAATCATGGTTAAAATATTAAAAATAGGTTGGGTTTTACCACCAATCTTTTCGAAATAGGGAAAAAAAACTTTTCATTTTAATAGAAACCTCGGATCATCTGTTAACTATTTAATAACAACTATTTAATCAATTACTTCTCGGAAATGCTAAAAAGATTACTTGATTTTCTTATACCGGGATTGGTATTAAAATCTAATCGTAATACCATAAATTCGAATCGGAAAAATAAGAGTTGCTTTTGGATTATTACAGATTGATTTGAACCAATACAAATCAAATTACAATTAGATGAAACAAAGAAGAAATTGGGGATACTATCCTATATACATTACATATAATGTGATTGAGATTCTATATATGAATAAGAGAATATATATGAATATACATATTGTAAATTGATCCATATTTTTTTATAAAGTCAAACTTTTTTTTTACACTACAATAATAGATAAATAATATGGTAGAAAGAAATCGATTTTATTTCTACCATATTATACGGATTTCATAGAATTCTGTTGATTCTCGTCCGATTATCTCATTTTAACCTTAAGACCACAAAACAAAAATGGAATTTTTTTTTTTTCATTCATTGCATTCACATGAATTAAGAAGTCATGTTTAAGTAAAATTAGTCACTTTGACTTACTGTTTTTACATAAATTATAAGTAAAAAGGCAGTAGGAACTAGAATGAACAGTGCAGTAGCAATAAATGCAAGAATATTTACTTCCATAATCTCTATGCTTTATTTCTCTTTTATTTCCAATAAAAAATTCGGGATTTAATCCCATATAGATGATAAATCTTTTGTCGGTAAATTCAATGGTATAAATTACATCTTGATGATATCAAATGGGATCAATATTATGAATAACAATATCTGAGCTATAAAATCGATTAATCGTCGAGAATTGAATAGTATAACATAGGAAGATCTTTTATCCATACCCAATTCCAAAAATATTGTTTCCAATGCAATCCAAAATTCCGTATTCTTTTTTTTTTTTTACTTTATTTAACTTTAATATGAAGGTTCCGACAAAGAAAGAAAAAAAGATGGATCCCTGTTAGGAATGAGATTTTGTTTGTTATTTTTATTTAATTCCCTTTCACACACGAAATGAATTGATGTCTTTTTTTTTATTTGTATCCATCGGGACTGACGGGGCTCGAACCCGCAACTTCCGCCTTGACAGGGCGGTGCTCTGACCAATTGAACTACAATCCCAGGGAAAAGGGCGTACAGCATAGATATTCTTATGATTTCATTCAAACCCCTTCTTTTTTTTTTCGATTTTAGATTAGAATCGTTTGCTGTAACTGACAGAGGCGGGACTTATATATATATTGATATATATCAATATCAATACGCACTTTTTTTAGGGAGATCGACACGGATTACGAGTAATCCGTTCGTTATTGACAAATCAATTGAAAAAAAAGAATCAATCAATAAAAAACAAAGACTCTTTTTTATTTACTTTTATCTTTAACCCTTTCCTTAGACTTTATACTTACAGATCCTGATATGAATCTAGATCATTAGCAAGATTCGAACTTATGAAATATAGATTTCATTATAGAATTTCATTCTACAATATGGTACAAAAAAAAAGCGCTAGAGATTTGTCATATTTGATTTTCTTCCGTATCCGAGCACATAGGCCATTTCCGAAGAACAACAAATGGGTTATATTATTTCATGGTGGATCGTAAAATTATTGGGCCGAGCTGGATTTGAACCAGCGTAGACATATTGCCAACGAATTTACAGTCCGTCCCCATTAACCGCTCGGGCATCGACCCAGGAAGAATCAATTTGAGTCTTTTTTGATAATCCATGATCAACTTCCTTTCGTAGTACCCTACCCCCAGGGGAAGTCGAATCCCCGTTGCCTCCTTGAAAGAGAGGTGTCCTGGACCACTAGACGATGGGGGCCCACTTTCCCGACCACCATTATACTATGTTCATAGTATAACATAGTTTTTTTTTTGTCAATAATAGATTGGAATGATATGATTCGATCAGAAGGATCTTTCCATTTTTTTCAAAATTCCATACCATAGAATTTTTTGGTTCATCATTAGATTTCGCAATTGTTCATTCCAATCGCTAATCCAATCTAAAATTCCAAAAGGAAAAAAGGATAAGTATTGTGAAAGAAAGATAGGATCCTTTCAGAGAATAATTGGTTTGCTGGAAAAGGCGGGAGTTAAAATATCATTTCTTTCACTTTTATTCATTGTTAAGATTCGGTAGGTATATCTCTATCTCATCCTAAGCCGGAAAAAAACGAAAATCAATTTGGAAATCGGGTAGAAGGATAAAGATCAACAAGTTATTGAAATTTTTTTTTTTTCCAATAAAGAATGAATGAAGGACAGGAAAATTGAAATCAATTTTTCAATGATTCGATAAAATATTTGAATTGGTGAGTACATGTATCAATACTCAATACAATGAATTTCGTTATGATGAGGATGAATTCAATTCAAATCGGTTTTGTGAAAAAATTCATTACATTGAGATTTTTCAAATCTAATATCAATAAACCTTTTCATTAACTATACTCTATTCACTAGGTAAATCAATTTTTTGTTCCTTAATGAGTCGCTATGTAGATAATATCTATCGCTATGTAGATAATATCTATCTATATGTGCATATATTCTAATCTTATCTATATAAGAAGTATACGCAGTCACAAATATATGTACTAGACTCATATTGGCTAATTCCTGAATAAGG